TATATATTATTAATATTCCCAAAATAAATACGGAATTCTTTCTTGAATCGACAAAAAAAATTATTGATAAATACATTTACAATAATGAAAGAAAACAAGAAAGAATTAATAAAAAAAAGAAAAATTCAATTCCGTTTATTTCGACTATAAAAAAGCCACTTGATAATATTAGTACTATTAAAACAACAAATTCACAGATTTTTTATGACTTATCCTACGTGTCACAAGCATATATATTTTACAAATTATCACAAATCCAAGTTAGGAACTCGTCTAAATTAAAATCTGTTTTTCAATATCAAAGAATCCCCTTTTTTCTTAAGCCTGAAATAAAGGATTTTTTTGAAACACAAGAAATGGTTCATTCGAAATTAGGAGATAATAAACTTCCGAGTTATGAAATAAATCAATGGAAAAACTGGTTAAGAGGACATTATAAATATGATTTATCTCAGATCAGATGGTCTAGATTAATAGCAAAAAAATGGCAAAATAAAGTTCATCAGCGTCGTATAGCTAAAAACGAAAATTTAAACAAACGGCATTCATATGAAAAAGACCAATTAATTGATTCCAAAAAACCAAAAAAATTTGGAGTATATTTATTATCTAATCAAAAAGATAATATTAAAAAATACTATAAATATAATCTTTTATCATATAAATTTCTTAATTATGAAAAATGCTTTTTTTATAGATCTCTGTTTCAAGTAAATAAAAATAGATATTTTTCTTATAACGTGCCTAAAGAAACCTTTTTTGATATGCCGGGTAATATCCTTATTACTAATTATCTAGGAAAGATTGATATTCTATATATGGACAAAAAGATCGATAGAAAATATTTTAATTGGAAAATTCTCAATTTTTATCTGAGACAAAAACTCGATATTGAGGCCTGGATCATGATTGATACCAATAGGAATCAAAATACTAAAATTGGTATTAATAATTCTTACAAAATTTCTAAAAAAGATCTTTCTTCTCTTATGAGTCCAGAAATAACTCCATCAAACTCAATCAAAATATTTTTTGATTGGATGGGAATGAATGAAAAAATGCTAAACTGTCCCGTATCGAATCTGGAACTTTGGTTCTTCCCAGAATTTATGTTACTTTATAATGCATATAAAACTAAACCTTGGGTTATACCAATCAAATTACTTCTATTAAATTTGAATAAAAATGAAAATAGTAGTGAAAATAAAAAGATCAATGAAAAGAAAAAAGGAAGTTTTTTGATAGCATTGAATAAAAAGCATCAAAATAAGGAAGAAAAAGAACCCACAAGCAGAGGAGATCTTGGGTCCGGTCTCTCACAAAAAAAAGATATTGAAGAAAATTATGCAAGATCAGACATGAAAAAGGGGAAAAAGAAAAAACAATACAAAAGCAACACAGAAGCAGAACTAGATTTATTCCTCAAACGGTATTTGCTTTTTCAATTGAGATGGAACGATACTTTGAATCAAAGAATGATCAATAATATCAAGGTATATTGTCTCCTGCTTAGACTGATAGATCCAAGAAAAATTACTATATCCTCGATTCAAAAGAGAGAACTTAGTTTGGATATAATGATGATTCAGAATAATTTAGCTCTTACAGAATTGCTGAAAAAAGGAATATTGATTATAGAACCCATTCGTCTGCCTGGAAAAAAAGATGGACAACTTATTATGTATCAAACCATAGGCATTTCGTTGGTTCATAAGAGTAAGCAGCAAACAAATCAAAAATACCAAGAGCAAAGATATGTTTCTAAAAATAATTTTGATGAAACTATTTCACCACATCAAAGAATAACTCGAAATAGAGACAAAAATTTGTTTGATTTGCTTGTTCCTGAAAATATTTTATCGGCTAGGCGCCGTAGAAAGTTGAGAATTTTAATTTGTTTCAATTCAAAAAATCGAAATGACATAAATAGAAATTTCATATTTTGGAACGGAAAGAACGTAAAAAACAGCAGCCAAGTTTCACATGACAATAACCATCTTGATAGAGATAAAAAGCAATTAATGAAATTAAAGCTCTTTCTTTGGCCTAATTATCGATTAGAAGATTTAGCTTGTATGAATCGTTATTCGTTTAATAGTAATAATGGCAGTCGTTTCAGTATGTTAAGGATACAGATGTATCCACAATTAAAAATTTGTGAATAATACACCCTTTCTATATATCCTATACCCTAGAATAATTCTAATATAAGGTATATGAAAGTAAACAAATATACAGATCGCGTGTCTTGTCTCATATTTCATTCTAATATCCAATATGAAATGAATAACGTCTCAATTAGATCTCGAAATGAATCAACAGGACCTTCTTAATTTTAGGTCTAAATTATTCGACGCGAAAAAGTACTAATCCTTTTCTAAATCCAATTTGAAATCAGATTTATTTATTTGAATTCAGAAAATTAGGAGTTCATAAAGATATTCAAATTAGATTATTGTATATACCACATTTAAATTAATGGCATTATTATTACTGATCAGTAAAATCCATATATGTAAAAAGGGAAGGGGGCGTTTTTTTATGGTAAAAAATTCATTCATTTCGGTTAGTTCTCAAAAAGAAAAGGAAGAAAACCGAGGATCTGTTGAATTTCAAGTCTTCAGTTTCACCACTAAGATAAGGAGACTTACTTCACATTTGGAATTGCACAAAAAAGACTCTTCATCTCAGAGAGGTTTGAAAAAAATTTTGGGAAAACGTCAACGACTGCTGGCTTATTTGTCAAAAAAAAATAGAGAACGATATAAAGAATTAATTGGTGGGTTGGATATTCGAGAGAGAAAAACTCGTTAATTTGAAGCGTGATATCATTTGAACTTAGTCGTTTAAATTTTGATGAACTTCTTTTTACTTTCAGAAATGCATGGAAGAATGACTCGAAAAAAAACTTATGATTGCACCAACTACAAGAAAAGACCTCATGATAGTCAATATGGGCCCTCACCACCCATCAATGCATGGTGTTCTTCGACTGATCGTTACTCTGGATGGCGAAGATGTTATTGACTGTGAACCGATATTGGGTTATTTACATAGAGGAATGGAGAAAATTGCAGAAAATCGAACAATTATACAATATTTACCTTATGTAACGCGTTGGGATTATTTAGCTACTATGTTCACAGAAGCAATAACTGTAAATGGACCCGAACGGCTAGGAAATATTCAAGTACCTAAAAGGGCTAGTTATATCAGAGTTATTATGTTGGAGTTGAGTCGTATCGCTTCTCATTTGTTATGGCTTGGCCCTTTTATGGCAGATATTGGGGCACAGACCCCTTTCTTCTATATTTTGCGAGAACGAGAATTGATATATGACCTATTCGAAGCTGCTACCGGTATGCGCATGATGCATAATTATTTTCGTATCGGAGGAGTCGCTGCTGATCTACCTCATGGATGGATAGATAAATGCTTGGATTTTTGCGATTATTTTTTAACCGGGGTTGATGAATATCAAAAGCTTATTACACGGAATCCTATTTTTTTAGAACGAGTTGAAGGCGTAGGCATTATTGGCTCAGAAGAAGCACTAAATTGGGGTTTATCAGGGCCAATGCTACGAGCTTCTGGAATAAAATGGGATCTTCGTAAAGTTGATCGTTATGAGTGTTACGACGAATTGGATTGGGAGATTCAATGGCAAAAGGAAGGGGATTCATTAGCTCGGTATTTAGTACGAATCAGTGAAATGACAGAATCCATAAAAATTATCCAACAGGCTCTCGAAGGAATTCCAGGGGGACCCTATGAGAATTTAGAAATCCGACGTTTTAATAGAATAAAAGACACTGAGTGGAATGATTTTGAATATCGATTTATTAGTAAAAAACCTTCTCCAAGTTTTGAATTGTCCAAGCAAGAACTTTATGTAAGAGTTGAAGCACCAAAAGGAGAATTGGGAATTTTTCTGATAGGCGATCAGAGTGTTTTTCCTTGGAGATGGAAAATTCGACCGCCGGGTTTTATCAACTTGCAAATTCTTCCGCAGTTAGTTAAAAGAATGAAATTGGCTGATATTATGACGATACTAGGTAGCATAGATATTATTATGGGAGAAGTTGATCGTTGAAATGATAATTCATACAACAGAAATGCAAACTATCAATTCTTTTTCCAGATTGGAATTCTTAAAAGAAGTCTATAGCATCATATGGATGCTTGTCCCTATTTTAACTCTTGTATTAGGAATCACACTAGGTGTATTAGTAATTGTTTGGTTAGAAAGAGAAATATCTGCAGGGATACAACAACGTATTGGACCCGAATACGCTGGGCCTTTGGGAATTCTTCAAGCTCTAGCAGATGGTACAAAACTGCTTTTCAAAGAGAATCTTCTTCCATCTAGAGGAGATACTCGTTTATTCAGTATCGGGCCATCCATAGCAGTCATATCCATTTTACTAAGTTATTCGGTAATTCCTTTTAGCTATCACTTTATTCTAGCCGATCTTAGTATTGGTGTTTTTTTATGGATCGCCATTTCTAGTCTTGCTCCCGTTGGACTTCTTATCTCGGGATATGCATCAAATAATAAATATTCCTTTTTAGGTGGATTAAGGGCTGCTGCTCAATCAATTAGTTATGAAATACCATTAACTCTCTGTGTATTATCAATATCTCTACGTGCGACTCGGTGAGACAGAAAATTTCTCCTATTTCTTTCTAGCAAGAAAATGAAATAAGTTAAACTTTTTTTATTCATCGTTGGAATTGATGAATTAAACCAGATAGTTATATGAGTGAAATAAAACGGCTTATAAATTTGCTGTTAAAGGAATTCAATCTCATTTCCTATGTACAAGAATTAAGTCAAAGGAAATATAAGCACTTGAGACTGTTTATCCCAACATCAGTTGACAAGATTGGTTCATTAGTCATCATGGCTTGAAGCCGTTTCAAACGATCAATCATATGGGGTTTTTACTATCTATTACCATAGATGTATTACCCTAATGCGAGATTCAAATCAAAAAAATGAGTGGATGGTTAGTAAGACCAAGATACACAAAGGATTAGTAATGGAGATTCTGTAAATTATTCAAAAGGATATTTCTTTATAGAATAAGAATTTTAATTGGGGCTTTAAGTTGGTAGAAATGATTTAAGAAGTACTCCCCACGATTTCGATCCAGAGTATGTTCCTATCCACCGATTAAGTAAATAACTATCAAGAACGAAGAAATCTTTTACTTTGGGTAATGCCCTTATTTTTTTCTGAGAAAGTAGAATAGGAACGAAAAAAATCTAAAGACTAGAATTCTAATTGCAAAAGGATCTCTTTTTTTTATTCATAATTATTTATATTTTATTGATTTTTATTTCGAGAAAAAAATTCTTGTTATGTAATGTCTAATTATTTTTCGTAATTTAAAATAATAAAATGATTAGGTTGAAATATCTATGCGATATTCCTCTAAAAAGTATTTCTTTATTCAAAGATAAAGTTATTAATCAACAAAGAAAAATGAAAATTCTTAAAAGATCAGATCAATTCAGAAGCACTTTTTATTATAAATTTAGTTATTATAAATTTAGCAGACAGAATTCCATTGGTCTAATTCTAAGCCTTAGGATAATAGTTTGACTCTCTATCGAGCCTACAAACACATCAAAATTAAATAATGTTGAAAGATCCTTCGATTTATTTGTGACCTATGAGGAGCCGTATGAGGTGAAAATCTCATGTACGGTTCTGTAATAGCGATGGCAACAGTGATGTTATCGTCGACTATGATTATCTAACAGTTTAAGTACAGTTGATATAGTTGAAGCGCAGTCAAAATATGGTTTTTGGGGATGGAATTTGTGGCGTCAACCTATAGGGTTTATCGTTTTTCTAATTTCTTCTCTAGCCGAGTGTGAGAGATTACCTTTTGATTTACCAGAAGCCGAAGAAGAATTAGTAGCAGGTTATCAAACCGAATATTCAGGTATAAAATTTGGTTTATTTTACGTTGCTTCGTATCTAAATCTACTAGTTTCTTCATTATTTGTAACAGTTCTTTACTTGGGGGGTTGGGATCTTTCTATTCCATACATATTCGTTCCTGAGTTTTTTGACATAAATAAAAGAAGTAAAATTTTTGCAACAATAATCGGTATTTTTATTACATTAATTAAAACTTATTTGTTCGTGTTCATTGCTATTGCAACAAGATGGACTTTACCAAGACTGAGAATGGACCAACTATTAAATCTTGGCTGGAAATTTCTTTTACCTATATCTCTAGGTAATCTATTATTAACAACTTCGTCCCAACTTCTTTCACTGTAAAGGAATAGTCTATTTTCACAACTTGTCTCAAACAAGAGAAAGAAACAAGTCAAATTATTTATCGATATTCAGATATGTTCCCTATGCTAACTCAGGTCTTGAATTCTGGTCAACAAACAGTACGAGCTGCCAGGTACATCGGTCAAGGTTTCATGATTACTTTGTCCCATGCGAATCGTTTACCTGTAACTATTCAATACCCCTACGAAAAATTGCTCACATCGGAACGTTTCCGAGGCCGAATCCACTTTGAATTTGATAAATGCATTGCCTGTGAAGTATGTGTTCGTGTATGTCCTATAGATCTACCTGTTGTTGATTGGAAATTGGAAACGAATATTAGAAAGAAACAATTACTTAATTACAGTATTGATTTTGGAATCTGTATATTTTGTGGTAATTGTGTTGAGTATTGTCCAACAAATTGTTTATCAATGACTGAAGAATATGAACTTTCTACTTATGATCGTCACGAATTGAATTATAATCAAATTGCTTTAGGTCGGTTACCAATGTCAATAATTGACGATTACACAATTCGAACAATTTCTTCGAATTCACCTCAAATAAAAAATGTATAAAACCCTTGATTCAAAAAACATTTACAAATTCCAAATAGCTTTTTTGGATCTAAAAAAGGAAGGGGGTTTTTATTTGGTGAATAAAAAAAAATGGTTGGTTGGGGAAAATTGCAGCTTCATTTTGATTGAAAATTGATTTATATTCGAATAATAATTTCAAAAAAAAATAGAAAGTTTCAACCTCTGCTTTCGATAGGCGAATAACTGTATCTACATCAATCCAAGCTACCCCCATTTAAGTTTCATTCAATTAAAAATTATCCTAAAAAATAGCATAACTTCTTTTTTTGTCCTGGTCAGGTCAACAAAGGCATGAAATATTTAGATTTTTTTCTATAAAATCAAATGGATTTACCTGGACCAATACATGATTTTCTTTTAGTCTTTCTGGGATCGGGTCTTATATTAGGAAGTCTGGCAGTAGTATTACTTCCGAATCCAATTTATTCGGCCTTTTCGTTGGGATTGGTTCTTTTTTGTATATCTTTATTCTATATTCTATCTAACTCGTATTTTGTAGCTGCTGCGCAGCTACTTATTTATGTCGGAGCTATAAATGTTTTAATCATTTTTGCTGTGATGTTCATGAATGGTTCAGAATATTACAAAGATTTTCAGCTTTGGACTATTGGGGATGGAATTACTGCAACGGTTTGTACAAGTCTTTTTATTTCACTAATTACTACTATTCCAGATACATCCTGGTATGGGATCGTTTGGACTACAAAATCAAATCAGATTCTAGAGCAAGATTTGATAAGTAATAGTCAACAAATTGGAATTCATTTATCAACAGATTTTTTTCTTCCATTTGAACTGATTTCAATAATTCTTTTAGTCGCTTTAATAGGTGCAATTGCTATAGCTCGTCAATAAAAAATTTTTTAAATGAGTAATTCAAATAGAATCAACGGAAAATGAATGTTATAATCCTTTTATTTTATTTGAATTTTTGTCTAAAAAATAGAATAGAAAGCCTTTAGTTTCTTATCTATCTATTACCAATCTATTCCCTTGTTTTGTTCCATATTTGTTAGAATCGAATCGAGTGAATTATTGTTCAGATTGAAATGAATCAAGATTGATAAGGAGTTCGAAAATGATGCTCGAACATATACTTGTTTTAAGTGCCTATTTATTTTCTATTGGTATCTATGGATTGATCACAAGTCGAAATATGGTTAGAGCCCTTATGTGCCTTGAACTTATATTAAATTCAGTGAATATCAATTTTGTAACATTTTCTGATATTTTTGATAATCGTCAATTAAGAGGAGACATTTTTTCAATTTTTGTTATAGCTATTGCAGCGGCTGAAGCAGCTATTGGACCAGCTATTGTTTCATCAATTTATCGTAACAGAAAATCAACTCGTATTAACCAATCCAATTTATTGAATAAATAGCATTTATTATATAAATATATAAATAAAAATTTGAATATTCATAAATTAATTCAAATCCGCAGGTTGGATACGGGTAAGATAGGATCGTGGTTACAAAAACATAAGAAATCAAAGTATTTTGGCCCTCGCCCATAATCCAATTGGGAAATAGATTGATTCTGATCACTCATTGATTCGTCTGGTATCTAAATATCGGATTCATTTATAAGTTAGTTTACTAGACCGAAAATTTCTGACGTTCAAAAATGTATAGATCCAATGTCACATTCAGTAAAGATTTATGATACATGTATAGGATGTACTCAATGTGTCCGAGCGTGTCCCACCGATGTATTAGAAATGATACCCTGGGACGGATGTAAAGCTAAGCAAATAGCTTCTGCTCCAAGGACAGAGGACTGTGTTGGTTGTAAGAGATGTGAATCTGCCTGTCCAACGGATTTTTTGAGTGTTCGAGTTTATTTATGGCATGAAACAACTCGCAGTATGGGTCTAGCTTATTGATACCTTCCATAAAATTATACTTGAATCCATTTTATTTTTTTTACCGACAAAAAAATCCATGCTCTAAATATTTAGAGCACGGATTTTTCTGGCCCAAGAAGCGTATCTTGTCTTTACCACGAACCATTTTCCTTTCTTAACACTAATTGTAGTTTTGCCCATATTTTTAGGTTCCCTAATTTTCTTTCTTCCGCATAGAGGCAATAGAGTAATCCGTTGGTATACTATATGTATTTGTATCTTAGAACTTCTTCTGACGACTTATGCATTCTGCTATCATTTTCAATCGGATGATCCATTAATACAACTAGTGGAGGATTATAAATGGATCAATTTTTTTGATTTCCATTGGAGATTAGGAATAGATGGAATCTCTATAGGACCCATTTTACTGACGGGATTCATAACTACTTTAGCTACTTTAGCGGCTTGGCCAGTTACTCGGGATTCTCGATTATTTAATTTCCTAATGTTAGCAATGTACAGCGGGCAAATAGGATTATTTTCTTCTAGGGACCTTTTACTTTTTTTCCTCATGTGGGAGTTAGAATTAATTCCCGTTTATCTACTTGTAGCTATGTGGGGAGGAAAAAAACGTCTGTACTCAGCTACAAAATTTATTTTGTACACAGCGGGAGGTTCCATTTTTCTGTTAATGGGAGTTCTGGGTATCGGTTTATATGGTTCTACTGAACCAATATTAAATTTTGAAATATTAGCCAATCAGTCCTATCCTGTGGGCTTGGAAATAATATTTTATATTGGATTTTTTATTGCTTTTGCTGTCAAATTGCCAATCATACCCCTACATACATGGTTACCAGATACCCATGGAGAAGCGCATTATAGTACTTGTATGCTTCTAGCTGGAATCTTATTAAAAATGGGAGCGTATGGATTAGTTCGGATCAATATGGAATTATTCCCCCATGCTCATTCTATATTTTCTCCTTGGTTGATGATAGTAGGCGCAATGCAAATAATCTATGCAGCTTCAACATCTCTCGGTCAACGTAATTTAAAAAAAAGAATAGCCTATTCCTCTGTATCTCATATGGGTTTCATAATTATAGGAATAGGTTCTATCACCGATATGGGGCTCAATGGAGCCCTTTTACAAATAATCTCTCATGGATTTATTGGTGCTGCACTTTTTTTCTTGGCCGGGACGACGTATGATAGAATACATCTTGTTTATCTTGACGAAATGGGTGGAATAGCTATCCCAATGCCAAAAATATTCACGCTGTTCAGTAGCTTTTCGTTGGCCTCCCTTGCATTACCAGGTATGAGTGGTTTTGTTGCCGAATTAATAGTCTTTTTTGGACTAATTACTAGTCAAAAATATCTTTTAATAACAAAACTCCTAATTAGTTTTGTAATGGCAATTGGAATGATATTAACTCCTATTTATTTATTATCTATGTTACGTCAGATGTTCTATGGATACAAGATATTTAATGTTCGAAACTCTTATTTTTTTGATTCTGGACCACGAGAGTTATTTCTTTCGATCTCCATTTTTTTACCCGTACTAGCTATTGGTATGTACCCAGATTTCGTTCTTTCACTATCAGTTGAAAAAGTTGAAGTTATTCTATCTAATTCTTTTTATAGATAGTTTTTTTGCAAAAAAAAATGATAATTTTGAAAAATGTTCATTTACAATGACAAAAAGAAGGCTTTTTCTTCTTATCTTAAGTAAAAAAAATGAATGTGAACTGGATAGAACCCCGCGAATCACTACAATATTTGATTCAGGGGGTTCTATCCAGTTCACACAAAGTTTTTTTATCTGATATGCGCTGTACACTTTTCGATTCCTATTCGAAAGAACCCCCTTTTTTAATTTAATTAGATGTTAATGTAAATGAACCATAACTATGTAGTCCTATTCCTAATAGATTGACTCCAAAATAGCATATCCAAATTATAAGAAATCCAATAGACGCCACAATTGCTGAATTTGTAGCGTTCCTTTTTTTATTGGTTCGAGTATGTAAATAAATCGCGAATATGATCCAAGTAATAAAAGCCCAAGTTTCTTTTGGATCCCAACTCCAATAGGATCCCCATGCTTCATTAGCCCATACTGCTCCAGAAAGAATTCCTATGGTTAAAAAGATAAATCCTAGACTAATAATCCGATAACTCCAATAATCCAATTGTTGAATCAATTGCGACCTGTAATAATTCCTTGGAGAAAAAAAAGAAATATTTTGTAAAACATTACTTTGTTCATTCATGTATTCAATTTCACCAAAGAAAAATGATTCATTTAAATTTAATAAATGATTACTTGTAGAAAAAAATTTTCTGTTTTTTCTAACTCTAATGACTAGAAGTGATACTGATAATAATGATCCACATAAAAGGGCCGCATAGCCCAATATCATCATACTTACGTGCATTATTAGCCACTCGGATTGAAGGGCGGGTACTAATATTGTAGATTGGTGTCTTTCAGTTAAAAGACCTGAAGTAGCAAAGCCCTGGGTAAAAATAGTACTTGGGCCGATTATTATGCTTAGAATATTTTGATTCTTTTTGAAATACGTAACTATATGAGTAAGGGAAAAACTCCATGAAAGGAAAATTAAGGATTCATATAAATCACTTAGTGGAAAATGTCCTGAATAAATCCAACGAGTAATTAATAATCCTGTTATACAGAAAAAAGAAATTATCATGCCCTTTTCGGATGAATCATATAGTTTTACAATTTCATCAGCAAAAAAGGTTATCAAATGAATTGTCATTAGAATAGAAACGATTGAAAAAGAAATATGAATTAATATATGCTCTAAGGTTGAAAATATCATAAAAACAAGGACTCCCTTAATTATAAAATTGAAATTTGGAATTGAATTCATCAATTCATTTTCATTATTTTCATTATAGGATCTATTTACTTTTTTTAGGAGATGACATGCCGCCACTCGGACTCGAACCGAGATGCTATAGCACTGCTTCCTAAGAGCAGCGTGTCTACCAATTTCACCATAGCGGCTTGTCTTGAACTCATAATAGTCTATGAATAAACAATCGTCTAGATTTAAGAATTTAATTGGGTTAAATATTTTTTTGGAAAGATCAAATTTGATGAATAAAAATTCGTTAAAATAGGTATTTGAAGGTTCATTAGTTGCATTTTAGTTTAGGGTCTTCCTTTTCTTTTATTGTGTATTTTATACTCTCCTCGGACTTGAACTCTTGTAAAACTAAATGGGCCTACTATGATATGAATTAAGGGTTATAAACCCCAAAAAACATTTTTGTTTTTTGAATTCAGTAAGGTAGAAGAATGCTTATTCTACATAGTCTAAGGGCGGAACGATTTCCATTCCCTAATTGATTAAACTCAAAAGAGAATGGAAATCGGGAATTGAGGTTTCGAAATGAAATGAGTCAATTTTAAAATTTAAATGCGGCCAATTTATATTATTCCAACGTGTTATGTTTTATTATTTATTTTATTTGTTTGTCGCACAAAAAAACTTTTGGAATTCCCAGTAGAAAGAGATTTCCCTAAGGAAAACGCCTTTAACGCTGCCCAATCTCCCTTCCTTTTCCAAAAATTTTTACGAATACGCTTTTTTGATGCAGAAGTACGTTTTTTTGGAACTGCCATTTAAATAAAAATTAAGAGATTACTCATTGGTATAGCTGGATGTGAAAGACATCTATTTAAAAAAAAATATGCACTTTTCTA